GGATTATCATATATATTTGTCTAAAAAGATGAATAGGTACACTTCATTTAGTTCTCATTCCTTGCACTTATTAACTACTTAAATATTAATATTATTTAGAATAGTTTCTATATAATAGAGATACTTATCATAAGATATCTTTATAATAGGTACAAATATTAAATCGAGGTACCCATTCTATGACAGATCTTAACTTACCCTCTATTTTTGTCCCTTTAGTGGGCCTAGTATTTCCTGCGATTGCAATGGCTTCTTTATTTCTTCATGTCCAAAAAAATAAGATTGTCTAGATCCGATGGGACCAAATTTCATCAATTTATTTCAACACTGAATAATAATACAGATATTTGTTTAGTGTAATATGGGACAATATGTGGCTTTTTTCGAACACAAACGAAAGAACTGTTATGCATGCGGATACATGATATCCGCATAAATGTATGTATATGATATGCGGGTATATCTGGTTAAAAATGATCGGCGAATATTTTGATAATAGAAAGTATATGTATCTAACCAATTATTACTAATGGTTCATATCAGACTAGTGCTAGTTGATGAAAGTTACTTCGGCATCATGAAAAGTAAAGTAAAATTTTTTCTCAATTCCAATCGAATGCAACTGGATCTAGTATAGTATGAACTGGCGATCAGAACATATATGGATAGAACTTATAACAGGGTCTCGAAAAGCAAGTAATTTTTGCTGGGCCTGTATCCTTTTTTTAGGTTCACTAGGATTCTTAGTGGTTGGAACTTCTAGTTATCTTGGTAGGAATCTGATACCTGGATTTCCATCTCAGCAAATCATTTTTTTTCCACAAGGAATCGTGATGTCTTTCTATGGGATCGCGGGTCTATTCATTAGTTCATATTTGTGGTGCACAATTTCATGGAATGTAGGTAGTGGTTATGACCGATTCGATAGAAAAGAAGGAATAATGTGTATTTTTCGTTGGGGATTCCCTGGAATAAATCGTCGCATCTTCCTTCGCTTCTTTATGAAAGATATCCAATCAATCAGAATGGAAGTTAAAGAGGGTCTTTTTCCTCGTCGTATTCTTTATATGGAAATCAGAGGCCAAGGAAACATTCCCTTGACTCGTACTGATGAGAATTTGACTCCGCGAGAAATTGAGCAAAAAGCTGCTGAATTGGCCTATTTCTTGCGCGTACCAATTGAAGTATTTTGAAATGAACCGAACGAAGAATGAATGTTTTCTCCACATAATAAAAGGAGCTTACTAATTTCCTTTTTTTTTAATACAATTGAAGTTTCCTCAAACTGTTCATTCGAGAAAAACATGTTAGATTCCATTTCCTCGTTCCGTTGACGCAACAACCCGCTAGAATAAAACAAAAGCTGGGGAACGTATATGGAACAACTACAACTATTCCAACTATAATATAATAAATATAATAAACTATAATAAGAATACATTTTTTCTATACCAAAACCTTTTTGTATGCGTATTTGTATGCGTATAGGGCCCAACTCAATTCTTTTATACTAGTAAAAAGTCTAATAAGTCTAATTAAGTATGAATTCATCAAATATCCGAATATGTATTTCGTAATACAGAATTAATCCTTTTAGGTTAAGCCTCAGATTTTGAACTGATACCGTATTCCTGTGCTGTGGTTAGACGGTGCAACATTTCGAAATAATTAATGGAATTGATCCGGGAGGGTTTTTCGAGTATTTATTGAAAGGAATAAATGAAGATGAAATTCGTTCGAATTTTCCCAATTGAGATACCCGGAAATCCAATTTACTTAATTTATTACTTAATTTATAATTTATTTACTTTTTATATATTAGAAATCTATTTCTCTATCTATTTATTTCTCATTTTTTTTCATCCGAAAAAGGACCCTTAATTTTATTTCTATATTCCTTAATTCCTTCTGGATCTAAGGAGTCAATTATTATACAAAAATGGGAATAGATCCATGGGTTCCATACCTTGTTATAGAACTTGTGCTTTAGAGAAACATCAGATCAGATAGAGTTGACAAATGAAGCAGTTCATTAACAATTCACAGATAAAAAAAATGAAAAAAAAGAAAGCATTGATTTCCCTCCCATATCTTGCATCTATAGTATTTTTGCCCTGGTGGGTCTCTCTCTCATTTCAAAAAAGTCTCGAACCTTGGATTATTAATTGGTGGAATACTAGGCAATCCGAAACTTTTTTGAATGATATTCAAGAGAAAAATGTTCTAGAAAAATTCCTAGAATTAGAAGAACTATTCTTGTTGGATGAAATGATAAAAGAATACCCAGAGACGCATATACAAAATATACAAAAGCTTCGTATAGGAATACACAAGGAAACGATACAATTGGTCAAAACACACAATGAATATCATTTCCATATCATTTTGCATTTTTCGACAAATATAATATGTTTCGCTATTTTAAGCGGTTATTTTATTCTGGGTAATGAAGAACTTGTCATTCTTAATTCTTGGGTTCAGGAATTCTTCTATAACTTAAATGACACAATAAAAGCTTTTTCGATTCTTTTAGTTACTGATTTATGGATTGGATTTCACTCGACCCATGGTTGGGAACTAATGATTGGTTCGATCTACAATGATTTTGGATTGGCTCATAACGACCAAATTATATCTGGTCTTGTTTCCACTTTTCCAGTTATTCTAGATACAATTGTGAAATATTGGATCTTCCGTTTTTTAAATCGCGTATCTCCTTCGCTTGTAGTCATTTATCATTCAATGAATGAATGAAGAACTTATTTGATCTCCTGATATCAATCCAAATTTTTCTTCGCGCATAAAGAAAGCATTTTCCATTTGACTTATTCTTTCTTTATACTTCTACCTCTTCAAGGTATTTGTCCTATTTCAATAGAATTATTTCAGTACAATGGCAGACTCGTGGATAGGGAACTATACTAGCTATCTATCTAATTTATTGTATAAATTCCTGGATGAATGATTGGATCATGCAAAATAGAAATACTTTTTCTTTTTCTTGGGTAAAGGAACAGATCACTCGATCTATTTCTGTATCGATCATGATATATGTAATAACTCGAACATCTATTTCAAATGCGTATCCCATTTTTGCGCAGAAAGGTTATGAAAATCCACGAGAAGCAACTGGGCGAATTGTATGCGCCAATTGCCATTTAGCTAATAAGCCTGTGGATATTGAAGTTCCGCAAGCTGTACTTCCTGATACTGTATTTGAAGCAGTTGTTCGAATTCCTTATGATATGCAACTGAAACAAGTTCTTGCTAATGGTAAAAAGGGGGCTTTGAATGTAGGGGCTGTTCTTATTTTACCCGAGGGATTCGAATTAGCCCCCCCCGATCGTATTTCCCCCGAGGTGAAAGAAAAGATAGGAAATCTGTCTTTTCAAAGTTATCGTCCCAATAAAAGAAATATTCTTGTAATAGGTCCTGTTCCAGGTCAGAAATATAGTGAAATCGTCTTTCCCATTCTTTCCCCCGACCCTGCTACGAAGAAAGACGTTCACTTCTTAAAATATCCCATATATGTAGGTGGGAATAGGGGAAGGGGTCAGATTTATCCTGATGGGAGCAAGAGTAACAATACAGTCTATAATGCTACATCCGCGGGTATAGTAAGCAGAATAGTACGCAAAGAAAAAGGAGGATATGAAATAATCATCGTTGATGCATCGGATGGACACCAAGTGGTTGATATTATACCTCCAGGACCAGAACTTCTTGTTTCAGAGGGTGAATCCATCAAGCTTGATCAACCATTAACAAGCAATCCTAATGTAGGGGGATTTGGTCAGGGAGATGCCGAAATAGTGCTTCAAGATCCATTACGCGCCCAAGGCCTTTTGTTTTTCTTGGCATCCGTTATTTTGGCACAAATTTTTTTGGTTCTTAAAAAGAAACAGTTTGAAAAGGTTCAATTATACGAAATGAATTTCTAGATCCAGAGATTCCTTACCATCAAGTTGGTAAAAAACGCGGAATTCTTGTCGATCAATACAATTAAATATATATGATCAAAAAATTCTGTAAATCCCTTTGCTTGCTTTGTTTATACTATTTTTTCGGGATGTATGGAATTCTTTACTTGTATCCCATTCCTAGCACTAGACAATAGGCATACAAAAACAAAGGAAGAGGAGACAGGGCAAGGACGGGATAAATGAAAGGAAGGGTACTGGATTATAAGTCTTACTAATCTTCTATTCGACACAAGAAAAAGGACTTTGTACCCTTTCTTGTGTCGTCTTGTATCGAAATAATAATGATTTTTTTCTTGTTCGCCAAAGATTACTATTTCTTCGTTTCCGGGTCTATCGGAATTCCTTTGTTTAGATTCATAAGAAGTAGTAGACAAACAAAAAGGGTTAGGGGGGGTAATTCATCGAGCAAACGAAACTTTTTCTATTATTCAATTAACTTCAACGTAGAATAGCACTTTTTTATAAAAGAAAAAGAAAAATTATTCAAACAAAAAAATTGACTTTAACTCTTTTTATTGAGATTTTATTGAGAAGCGGATTAGATTTTATTTTTACGCATACCCCATTTTCTTTCATCACCTTTTTTATTTTATCTTTTTTTTTTATAGAGTAAGGTTCTATTAGTTTAGTATGGAAATGATTTGCAGGATGTCTCATCCGTTTAAATCCATATAATTATCCAGAAAATCGATTGATTCCTTCTTGTTGCTTCTCGTAAGAGTTAATATTATATTATGGAGGAACGACAGAGCCTATAAATCAATCAATAGAAATAGATTCAATTCCGTTGTTCAAAAACATCATAAGAAACAAAGGAATAAAGTGGTTTGAAAGATCAGAGCAAAGGATCCATTTTGTCATTTCTACGAAAATTTTTATTATGTTGACTGGATAACTTTCCTATTTGTATGTTATGGAATAGATCAAAGTCTCATCTCGCTCTAAGAGTAAGCACTCAGCGGTACCTTACGCCTTTCTTTTATTATAGGCGTAAGGTACCGCTGAGTGCTTACTTTT